CTGATCAACAAAATACTTAGAATTTCTTATTCTACTGATAGAATAGAACTCGACAAATTCTTGCCCTGCATAAGCAAAGGCAAAGGACGGGGCTTGTCGATACTTGATTTATAGAATACATAGTTCTATAAAAGACTGTAAGTTGTTTTCTCAAAATCTGGCTCTGTTTGGGTTCTGGGTAGCGGCCCAAACAGATATACCAATAGGGATGAGGTAAGGCTTACTTATTAATTCCAGAACTACGAAAGTAAGAGGTCAGAAATCTTGGTATCCAAAGGTTCCTAAAGGACATTCCATTTTTGCTCCTAGGATTGAAGAAAAGATTATACGAAAGACTATCAAGACTTCCTAATTATCTTACACTACCTACACTAACGTAGGGTCTACTGACTCTGTCTGGAATTAGATTGGATAGGCTGATGGGAAATCAATTTAGGAGTTGTGGAAAGGACTGAAGATACTTTGTATCCATACTTACGAGAGACTCCGAGTACTCAAACATTCAATCAGGATGGTTGGTCGGCTCTTATCTTATAGAATAACAGAGTAAAAGTCAAAGTAAAAAAAAAGATTTCTTTGGTCGTGTAAGGGGATTACAAAAAAAATGTATGTAATAATGGTAGTGATGTCTCCCCATTCTTTCACAGAAAGAAAGACAGTAAGGCTTAGATCAAATAAGAAATGTAGGTATCCAATAGATAGTTATCTATCTTGATGGTATATATTTTTTTTTTTTGCTTATGAAAGAAAGGTAACAAAACAAACAATAGGTCTTACTATTCCCACATGTTCCATTAGGAGCATTCCTTTGCAATTTGCAAGGAAAAGGTGTGTGTATCATATTTTTACTTAATACTTCCCAATTCTACCAGAAATCCTATAAAGAATCTGTTACGAGTGGATTCATTGAATTGGTTCATCAATAGCCTTAAGTCAGAATCCTATTTTGACTCTGCGCCATTGATTCTACTATGATTATTGATCAATAATGGAATAATTCCTTCATAGAAATAGGAGATATAATTCACATGGATATAGTAAGTCTCGCTTGGGCTGCTTTAATGGTAGTCTTTACATTTTCCCTTTCACTCGTAGTATGGGGAAGGAGTGGACTCTAGGTATATTAATAATTGATTGAGTAATCGATTGAGTAATCGATTGAGTAATCGAATTGTATCAATTGTTTAATTGATCGTTTTGCATTGATCGTTTTTCGAAGCTTTATTTTTAAAAAGCTTGTCTTTCTTTCAAAATTATACTGGAAAGACAATAATGAATAATAACCATTCGATCAAACAACGAATGATTACTATAGTTTAGTTGTATTTCAAAACTCAAATCTACGCATGATAGGAAATTTTTTCCAACCGAATTCCTCCTAAATATTCTGTTTGGATAAACCTGTTCTTACCAGAATTATGGATATTACAATGAGAAAAAACCAATCCCTAGTTTTTTCTTTATTTGTTTCTCTCTTTCTTTACTTTCACTGTTCTAAGAACAAATCGTTCTGCTATTAGATTACGACGATACTTACTTTCTACTGGAAGTGACTAGTGGTTGTCCAAAGAGGTTCTACACATAATAAAATTTGATCTTTCTTCCGCTGAGTGATCCACCACATATCATACATTTAACATTTTAGACTCCTAGAGATTTTTTTATGCTTTTTTGATTCATCTCATGTCATGTTTAAGCATGAAAAATGATCCGAGTCCCCTTTACTAATCTACTTCCTTTCAAAATCTGAAGAAGTTACCATAGAACTTCGTAAATGATCTGTTAATGGCTCAATCAATGACTTCTTGGGATGGGAAATCTAAAAAATTCCTTGGTTTTGTTTTCTTTTGCTATAGTATATTCCTATACTATTCTTTCTCTATTGATTCTTTTGATGGATCCCGGAACCTATATATAAAATTATAAGAAACCTAGGAATTAGAAGAATTGGCCTTCGATTATTTTGGGTTGATCGAAATCGAGTGGATGTAGCGAAAAAAAGAAATAGAATTAGACTTCTATTTCGATGTACTAGTCTACTATTTAGAATTGATCTATATAAACCCTCCATTTAGATAAAGTCTATATCTGTATACAATACAACTTTATATGATAATATCATTGTATACAATATTAGATAATATAAAATACTCTAAAGTGTGGTAGAAAGGACTATATATAGTCCTTTCTACCACATTTTATGATTCCAACCAGATCATTTCATTTAAGACTTGGAATTTTCTTTTAATCCCTTTCTTTCATTTCTTCAATCATTGAAAAAAGGATTGATAAGAACTAATAATTCAGATTCAAATTAATCATTTTGACTGACTGTTTTTACGTAGATAATAAGTAAAAAAGCAGTAGGAACTAGAATGAACAGTGCAGTAGCAATAAATGCGAGAATATTGACTTCCATAATTTCATTATTTATTTTTTTTTCTTCGCAATAACTCGGGATGTAATCCCATAGAGATGAGAAATTTAACTCCTGTAAATTCATTGGGATGAATTGATCCTGATGATACTGAATAGGATCAATATTATGAATAACAATATCTGATCTATCAAATCGATTCATCGTCGAGAATTGAATAGTATAACATGGGAAGATCCTTTATCCATACTAATTACGAAATGGGATTTTTTATTGGATCAGGAATCCCATTGGATTTTTCATCCTCTTCCACTTTTTCTTTTCTATAACCTACTGTCTTCCTTATCTTATACAACTCTCCTTCCTGTGTATTATACTTACAATTATGAGGTATTATATGACCGGTATTCTATGGGTCACACACAGATCCAAACGAGGTGAGATGGAAAAAAAGGGATTAAATAAAAAAGATCAAATATTCCAACAAATTTACTGAAAAGGGTCCTTGCTCGGTCTTTTCTTTTATTTTATTAGTATCCTCTTTCTTGTATTTATTTGTACTGGAATGCATACATCAAAAACGATGTCTGCAATTTGAATGAGAATGAGATAGATTGTTTACAATTAGTCATTGAGGATACACAAACAAAGTCAGAACTAGAAAAGGTGTGGTTTAACCTGAAAAGTACTCTGTCGAGGTAATTATGTTAAGTTCATTGTCCATCGTACAATAAACGAATACCATTTTTGTATGTACTCCCGGTAAAATAGGATCACTCTACTCCATTTCATTGATCAAGAACAATCGAAAAAGAAAGTAAGACGAGGATGGTATCTCTTAAAATACTGAATATAGTAATACCACCGATTGTACTAATGTACATATGATATGTCTCTCCTTTATCAATCGGGAGTAGTGGAAAGATTTGAAATTCCCGTATCCATATTTGTGTGATGATAAATGCGAAATAAAAAACAAAAGAAATAAGGATCCCCACTGGGGATTAGATCTTGCTTCCTGTCCCCCTTTTCCGTGAAAAGAGAGAGATGAATTGATAAATTCACCGGATCCTAGTTCGGGACTGACGGGGCTCGAACCCGCAGCTTCCGCCTTGACAGGGCGGTGCTCTGACCAATTGAACTACAATCCCAGCGAGGTGTATGGCATACATATTCTTAATGTAATCATAAGAACATTCTAGTTCTAGTCGTCGTATTGTAAGAAAGACAGGAATGATATACTGATATCATATCCACATATAATATGGGCTATAGTGAGAGTGACACGGATTACTAGTAACCAATAATTATTTTACGGCCAAAAGTGGATAATTAATCTTTCAATGAGAAAAAAAAAAATTGATCCTTTCTCTTTATTTCTACGGATTAGGCATTTCCGTTTATGGAAGACAAATTGGTTATATCATATTCATGGAGCGGTGAATTATTGGGCCGAGCTGGATTTGAACCAGCGTAGACATATTGCCAACGAATTTACAGTCCGTCCCCATTAACCGCTCGGGCATCGACCCAGGAAGAATTCATTCTAGGCTTATCGATAATCTATGATCAACTTCCTTTCATAGTACCCTACCCCCAGGGGAAGTCGAATCCCCGCTGCCTCCTTGAAAGAGAGATGTCCTGAACCACTAGACGATAGGGGCATATACGCCCGACCATCATCATACTATGATGATAGTATGAGCAGTTTTTTGGAATTGTCAATATAGTCTAATGGTATGACTAGATCCAAAAAATCATAACATAAAAGTAGGAAAGATTTTTTGGAATTTTTTTTTTCAAAAATTCCAAATAATAATCTTATCTACTTTTGGAGTAAATCCAATTTATTGTTCCTGAATGAACTCCTATGCATATACGTATATATTATGTACATATAGTACATATATACATATATGCAGTAGACTCATAATGGAAAAAAAAAAAAATGGCTAATTCATGAATTGAATAAAACGGCCCTTTTAACTCAGTGGTAGAGTAACGCCATGGTAAGGCGTAAGTCATCGGTTCAAATCCGATAAAGGGCTTTTTTTTCCACTAAACTCAAGTTTTAGCCTTCGTTTTTCAGCGGAAAATATCTCTATTATTTTTTATAAAAAGAAAAGGATAACCACCATTATAACGAATTCTGATTATTCTGACTTATAGTTAAGTTAGGAAGTTGAACATTTATTGATTAGCAAAATGACTAATTGCACGTATTAGGAGTAGTGCACCTGTAGTGACATAGTAGTCCTCCTCATGTCTCATTATTCACAAATTTTTTGTCCTGGGACATAACAGAAATATTCTATAATACTCTATATATACAATTCCTATTATTAATCGACAAACCAAGGTGTTCTTATTTCTCCAATGTTCTTATAACACCCACTATCAAATTCTAAATAAAGAAAAAGTAAGTGGACCTGACCCATTGAATGATGACTATATCAGCTATTCTGATATTTAAATTCGATATAGATTAAATTGTATAAGCAGATTTATTTTTATTTCCTTAGACCACGCAAAGCAAGAATTTTTCAATATTTACGATTTAATCTTCTTGTTACTGGATACTCCATAGGAATAAATCGCTATTTTTTTCTTCTACAAAGTTTAT